TACCTTTGAGTGCGGTTTGAACTATTGATTTACGTAATTGGAAGTAACCGATTAGGTTTACGATGAAACCTAGAAATTGATCACTGATCCCATTGGAGTACCTCTACAGGATAGACCTCAACAGAAAACTGAAGAGTAACGGCAGCAAGTGATTGAGTTCAGTAGTTCCTCATATAAAATTATTGACTCTAGAGATCTAGTAATATGGAGAAAACAAAATTGTTTCAAGCACCGATAGAACCGGAAGCGCCCCTTCTTTCAAAGAGAAGAGGACGGGTTATTCACATTTCATTTGATGGTCAGAGGCGAATTGAAAGCTAAGCAGTGGGAATTCTAAAGATTCCCCGGGGAAAAATAGAGATGTCTCCTATGTTACCCATAATATGTGGAAGTATCGACGTAATTTCATAGAGTCATTCGGTCTGAATGCTACATGAAGAACATAAGCCAGATGACGGAACGGGAAAAACCGAGGATGTAGAAGATCATAACATGAGCGATTCGGCCGATTTAGATTCCTATATATCCACCCATGTGTTACTTCACTATACGATATATAAGGTCCATCTGTATAGATATCATCATCTACATCCAGAAAGCTGTATGCTTTGGAAGAAGCTTGTACAGTTTGGGAAGGGGTTTTGATTGATCAAAAAGAAGAATCTACTTCAACCAATATGCCCTTAGGCACGGCCATACATAACATAGAAATGACACTTGGCAAGGGTGGACAATTAGCTAGAGCGGCGGGTGCTGTAGCAAAACTGATTTCAAAAGAGGGGAAATCGGCCACATTAAAATTACCTTCTGGAGAGGTCCGTTTGATATCCAAAAACTGCTCAGCAACAGTCGGACAAGTGGGGAATGTTAGGGTGAACCAGAAAAGTTTGGGTAGAGCCGGATCTAAGCGTTGGCTAGGTAAGCGTCCTGTAGTAAGGGGAGTAGTTATGAACCCTGTAGACCATCCCCACGGGGGTGGGGAGGGGAAGGCCCCAATTGGTAGAAAAAAACCCACAACCCCTTGGGGTTATCCTGCACTTGGAAAAAGAAGTCGAAAACGGAATAAATATAGTGATAATTTGATTCTTCGTCGCCGTAATAAATAGGAGAGAAAATTCTATTTCTTTCTTCGTCTTTACAAAAGAAAAAAATATAGGAGTAAGTTGTGACACATTCATTCAAAAAAAATCCTTTTGTAGCAAATAATTTACTAAGAAAAATGGATAAGCTTAACACAAAAGAAGAAAAAGAAATAATAATAACTTGGTCCCGGGCATCTACCATTATACCCACAATGGTCGGTCATACTATTGCTATCCATAATGGAAAGGAGCATCTGCCTATTTATATCACAGATCGTATGGTAGGCCACAAATTGGGAGAGTTTGCACCTACTTTAAATTTCCAAGGACACGCGAAAAGCGATAATAGATCGCGTCGTTAAGAAATGTTAATAAAAATTTAGATTAATAAAAATAGATTAGATATATCTATCTACATGCTTATCATTCATTAGTAGGAGGCAAACTTTATGTTCGAGAAGAAACAAACAGACGTATATGCTTTAGGTCAACATATAGCTATGTCTGCTCACAAAGCGCGAAGAGTAATTGATCAAATTCGTGGACGTTCCTACGAAGAAACACTTATGATACTAGAACTCATGCCTTATCGAGCATGTTATCCAATTTTTAAATTGGTTTATTCTGCAGCAGCAAATGCTAGTTACATTCTGGGTTCCAATGAAGCAAATTTAATCATTAGTAAAGCTGAAGTCAACGAGGGTACTGCCGTGAAGAAATTAAAACCTCGAGCTCGAGGACGTAGTTATCCGATAAAAAGACCTACCTGCCATATAACTATTATAGTGAAAGATATGTCCTTACCTGAATATGTAAGGAAAAACTTTCTTGAATGGTCAAAAAAACCTAAATGGAAAAAATGGAAAAATAAGTATACAGATGTGACGTATCATGATATGTATAGTAATGGGGGAGTATGGGACAAAAAATAAATCCACTTGGTTTCAGACTTGGTACAACTCAAAGTCATCATTCCCTTTGGTTTGCGCAACCAAAAAATTATTCTGAAGGTCTACAAGAAGATCAAAAAATAAGAAATTCTATCAAAAATTATATACAAAAAAATATGAGAATAGCTTCCGGCGTCGAGGGAATTGGACGTATAGAGATTCAAAAAAGTATCGATCTGATACAGGTCATAATCTATATGGGATTCTCAAAGTTATTAAAAAAAAGTCGGATGCGAGAAATTGTAAAATTAAAGAGGAATTTACAAGAAGAATTACAGATGAATCTACAAAAAGAATTTCATTGGGTGAACCGAAAACTTAACATTGCTATCACAGAAATTGAAAAACCTTATGGAAACCCTAATATTCTGGCAGAATTTATAGCCAACCAATTAAAGAATAGAGTTTCAGTTCGCAAAGCAATGAAAAAGGTTATTGAATTAACTGAAAAAGAAGGTACAAAAGGAATTCAAGTACAAATAGCAGGGCGTATCAATGGAAAAGATATTGCACGTGTCGTATGGATCAGAGAAGGTAGGGTTCCTCTACAAACCATTCGAGCTAAAATTGATTATTGCTCCTATACAGTTCGAACTATCCATGGGGTATTAGGCATCAAAATTTGGATATTTATAGACGGGGAATAATAAACCTTTCCCTACCTTTCTCTTCTATCCATCGCTGGAACAAAATAAGTTCCTTCCTTCTTTTTCTGTTCAATCAAAACCAAAACGAACAATTCTCATTCTTAATTCTTCTTAATTCTATAGGGTTGAATAAAAATTCAATTGATGATTTGATATAATTGCTATGCTTAGTGTGTGACTCGTTGGGTTTTTTAGGATTAGGGTGAAAAAAGGCCAACCCCTTACTTTAGTCTAAACTAATAACTATAGAACTAATAACCAACTCATCACTTCACATTATCTGGATCCAAAGAGCCAGTCAAGATATGATATATTGGTCATATGATTGTAGCAACTGATTCATTTTTTTGCATAAACAAAAGAACAATCAATTTGATTCTAAGTTGTAAAGCGAAATAGAGAAAAGGGTGTGGATAAAGGGAAGGGTGAGAGAAAGAGATAAAAAGACTATCAATGATATATAATTCCAATAGAAATAAGAAATAATACAGAAATAGACTCAAAATTCACTTCGAATTCGAATGAAGAAATAATAAAATAAAAGAAAGAATCAAAAAATATTGTTTCCAGATATCCCAATTGTTCAAATTCGAAGCAGGTATCTCCTTTCGATGAATGCCCGAAAGAACCACTTTAAGTATTTAAGTAATGAGTATGATTAAGGTGTTGAGACGACAGAACTCCTTTTCTATGATTCTATCAAAATATCCAGTATTTCAAAAAAATTTCACTGACTATGAGTAGTCAGGAATAGAATAATTGAGGGGAATTTCTGAAAAATATTGTGATGATGAAAAATGTGCGGCAAACCAAGACAGAAATTGGTTAGTTCTCATTATAAGTTATAAGAAATCCAACTCTTTGACCATTAAGGAGTACAAAAGAAAGTATAAAAAGAAACGTCGATTGACAAAAACGAAATAATTTACATATGTAAGGTCTATGAGTCATCTCATAAAAGGCAATGTAATAAAGCATCAATACTGATTCATCTATCATGAAATGAATCGGCTTATCGAAAAAAAATCAAGAGCTTCGGGCCAATAAATACTGAGAGGGTTGACTCAAGAACAAATTGCATTACGAGCTCCATTGTAGAATTAAGACCTAACCATTAAGAAAGAAGCGATGGGAACGATGGAACCTGTGAATCCAAAAGATTCTATTGAAAACGAATTTGAATGATTCATTGATCGGGATGGCGAAACGAACCAGAGACCGATTCATCTATTCGGAAAAGTCATAAGCTAACCCTACAAATGAAATAGCGATTGAAAGAGTCAATATTCGCCCGCGAAAACTGGATTTTGTTGATTTGCAAAATTTGGGTCAATCAAATAGGATAAGGGGCAAAACAAAGTAAAGAGTCATTATAACATTCTAATATAAAAAGTAATACAATATTATCTATAAATAAAAAAATTTAGAAATAATTATTAATATGTTTAGTTATCGATACAAACAAGATATACAAATGACTAATAGATTTGATCTAGATTAGGTAAAATACATGATTCGCCGTATTACTCATTAAATACATGTATATCTTAAATTCAAGGTATATCTTAATTGAAATTAAAGATTTGTGAATCCTTTCTATTCTATTCGCGAGGAGCTGGATGAGAAGAAACTCTCACGTCCGGTTCTGTAGTAGAGATGGAATTCAGAACCAACCATCAACTATAACCCTAAAAGAACTAGATTCCGTAAACAACATAGAGGAAGAATGAAGGGAATATCTTATCGAGGTAATCACATTTGTTTCGGTAAATATGCTCTTCAGGCACTTGAACCCACTTGGATCACATCGAGACAAATAGAAGCAGGTCGACGAGCAATGACACGAAATGCACGTCGTGGTGGAAAAATATGGGTACGTATATTTCCAGACAAACCGGTTACAGTAAGATCCGCAGAAACACGTATGGGTTCGGGGAAAGGATCCCCGGAATATTGGGTAGCTGTTGTTAAACCGGGCCGCATCCTTTATGAAATGGGTGGAGTAACAGAAAATATAGCCAGAAAGGCTATTTCGATAGCAGCGTCCAAAATGCCTATACGGGCTCAATTCATTATTGCGGGATAAAAATGAAGAATAGACTAAAAGGAAAAATAGACTGAAAGGAAATAGGTGACTAGCTGTCTTGGGGATTCAAAAAAAATAGCAAGTGCAGGTTTCTTTTTTTGGACAAACAATATTTCTTTTTTTTTCTTCGCCTTTTGCCTTGAAAGAATAGATTCAAAAAAAATGATATGATTCAACCTCAGACCTATTTGAATGTAGCGGATAACAGCGGGGCTCGAGAATTGATGTGTATTCG